AAGTAAGTGGATCGATCAAGCAGCCCAACTCTAAAGAAAAATCATTATTGATAGTCCAAGACCATACATATTGATAGATATAACTGCTATTTATTTGATGAATAGACAGATAAACTGAAAAAATCATAACTATACTTAACAACAAAACACTAGGAAAAGACCACATACGTCGAAGGTTTTTTGTTGCCGTCGGAAAAAGTAGAAGTCCCACTCCTATTAACATAGGAATTGGAAGTGAGATGAAAGGTATGATCCATGAATATTGATACATATATTCCATAAAAAAAGTATATTTTATTCCTAATTCATTTTTCTAATTCACCAGCTCTTATCTCTTTTCAAAGGGATCAGTTAATAATTTTAATAGGCAAAACTAAAATCGAATTTTATATTCTTAATTTTTTATATTCTTAATTATTGTTCATTTTTTGCCAAATACTTCAAATATTTCAACTCAATAAGTTAGAACTGTTCAAATGATATGATCCAACGAAACTACTAGTGAACACAAATACGAACACAAATATTTATTTAAAGTAAAATTTTATTGCGATATAGATATAGAAAATGAAAATTTTCTTTATTAGGATTATTTAATATGCATTACAATAATTTCTCGCTATAGAGCAAGAACGCATAATTATACGAAAAACGCTATTTTTTTTTTGTATGAATCAGAAAAGACAGCCTAACAATTTGATCCAATAAAATAAGACTTAATATATATATTTTCTTTGTTCCTAATCTAAAAATATAAAATTATATATATCTATATTCTGATAGGAGTATTATATAATTTAAAGAATAAATGGATAATAAATAAATAAAATAGTAAAGAACAATTCGTTTTGAACAATAGATGTCTTTCACATCCAACTATAGCAATGAATAATCTATTATAATTTTTTAATGGCAGCTCCAAAAAAGCGCACTTCTATATCAAAAAAACGGATTCGGAAAAATATTTGGAAAAGCAAAGGGCGTCGGGCAGCGTTGAAAGCTTTTTCGCTAGCAAAAGCTCTTTCAACGGGGAATTCACAAAGTTTTTTTGGGGACAAATCAAATAAATAATCAAACATTGGAATAATCTTAATCGGTTTGACTCAAAAAATAGCCTAGTAGAAGTTTGTTTCTAATTTTTATTATTTAAATAATAATTATATAAATCATAAATAATCGAATAAAAATAATGTGAATTTATAAAAAAAAGAAAATTGTCACTAAACTAAAATAAATATATTCAAATCAAACAAAATTCACATTTTTTTTAATCAAAGCAATTATTTTAATTTCCTAATGTTTTGAGAGGATGAATATGAAATTTGTTTTCCTTAGGATATGTAAAATAAAAATAATAATTTTTTTGTTTACTCAATTAGAAAATTGAAAAACAACGATACTTTTTTTATTTTTCAACGAATAAAAAGAAATAGAAATATAAGGGTTGACCTTTCTTTTTCATATTCATATCTTTGTTTTATCGTTTTTGGGGTGGGGAAAATAAGAATCCCCATCGCCCCAATAAAACAAAAGGTTTTTTCTTGATTTTTAAAATATTCTATATTATAGAATATTCTAAAAAAGGTATGTAAGATAAAAAAAATAGTAAACTAAAACTCTTTATTGAAAATTTTATGAGGCGTTGAAACGATAACTTTTGTTGATTAAGTTTAAACTTTATTTTTAAATTCTATGAACCTTTATTTCTCTAAATCATTATTACTATTATATAATATATCCCGCCGAATACATAATTAAATTTGTTTGCAAAATCCTAACACAAATTCTATACACAACGAAAACCCTAACGATTAATACAAAGCTATGGAAATATTTCTCGAAATTTTTAAAATGTAGGTGCTGTGCTGAAATCATTTTATTTTAAAATGCAAATGGAAAATACCTTTTACATTTTAAAATTATATCTACGTATTGAAGCCAGAACTATCTAGTTACAACAGTTCCTTTTTTGAAAGAGAATAAACTACGAAAAATCCTATTGTTAAATAAAATAAAAATGGATACCTTAAATTATTATTGAAATAAATTTAATAATAAATACATATAAATATTAAATAAATGAAATCAAATAATAGATATTTTTATTGGAAAACGCTCAAATCCCTCCCTATTTTGAAAACTTTACCCTTTAGTTTTCAAATTAAAAGATAACGATAACGAGTTTTTATCCCCTTAAATATTTAAACATTTTCTAAAAAATATTACATTGAATTGAGAATTGATTCTATTCTTTCAATCTCGACGGTTGAATAATAATAGGTTATTATGATTTCGAGAAAGCCGCTATGGTGAAATTGGTAGACACGCTGCTCTTAGGAAGCAGTGCTAGAGCATCTCGGTTCGAGTCCGAGTGGCGGCATGGCATTTTGTATTATAAAAAAAGTCCTATAATATAATTAATTCAAGTCCCTGATTTTAATTCTTATAATTTAATAGATTTAAATTCAAATAATTTAATTGAGGGACCTTTTTTAATAATTAAATTTTTATGATATTTTCAACTTTAGAGCATATATTAACTCATATATCTTTTTCGGTCATTTCTATTGTCATTACAATTCATTTGATAACCTTATTAGTTGATGAGACCGCAGGACTCTATGCTTCGTCAGAAAAGGGCATGATAGCTACTTTTTTCTGTATAACTGGATTATTAGTTACTCGTTGGATTTATTTGAGGCATTTACCATTAAGTGATTTATATGAATCATTACTATTTCTTTCATGGGGTTTCTCCGTTATTCATATACTTACGTATTTTAAAGAATCTAAAAACCATTTAAGTGTAAGCGCAATAACCACGCCAAGTACTATTTTTACCCAAGGTTTTGCTACTTCAGGTTTTTTAACTGAAATGTATCAATCCCCACTATTAGTCCCCGCTCTCCAATCTCATTGGTTAATGATGCATGTAAGTATGATGGTATTGGGTTATGCATCTCTTTTATGTGGATCATTATTTTCAATAGCTCTTATAGTCATTACATTTCCAAAAGTTATAAGAATTTTTGGTAAAAACAAAATTTTATTAAATGCGTTATTTTCCTTTGATGAGATCCAATACATGAACGAATGGAACAATGTTTTAAGAAACACTTCTTTTTTTTCTTCGAAGAATTATTATAAGTCTCAATTGATTCAACAATTAGATCGTTGGAGTTATCGTATTATTAGTCTAGGGTTTATATTTTTAAGCATAGGTATTCTTTCAGGGGCAGTATGGGCTAATGAGACGTGGGGATCATATTGGAATTGGGACCCAAAGGAAACTTGGGCATTTATTACTTGGACCGTATTCGCAATTTATTTACATACTCGAACAAATAAAAATTTGCACGGTGTAAATTCCGCAATTGTGGCCTCTATTGGTTTTCTTATAATTTGGATATGCTATTTGGGGGTCAATCTATTAGGGGTAGGGCTACATAGTTATGGTTCATTTACATTAAGATCTGATTGAATGAATTCAAGAAAGGGCCAGACGAATACAAACATGGGAGAGTATAGATAAGAAAACTGTGTGTAAGACATCGAGAACCCCTTGAATCAAGTAATGTAGTGATTCAAATGGTTCTCACAAAAGCCAAATGTATGAGGAAGTCCAATTCATTTTTTTTAGTTAACTTAAGAAAAGAATTAAGAAAAGAAAAAAGACTTCTTTTTTTTTTATTGTGGAATGAGCTTTTTATAAAATAATGATTATAGTATATAGTATAGTATTGCTGTTTCATTTTTTTATGAAAACTATCTAGAAAAATAATTAGATAAAATAGCTTCGACCTTGTCAACTGATAGTGAGAAAACAAAATCTGGATAAAAACCAATACCTATGACAGATATAAGGATAGAGATCGCAACAAACAACTCCCGCGGTCCCGAATCAAAAAAATAAGAATTTTGAGCATTAAAAAGCTTGTATCCATAGAACATCTGGCGTAACATAGATAATAAATAAATGGGAGTTAATATCATTCCAATTGCCATTACTAACGTAATTAGTATTTTTGTCATTAAAAGATATTTTTGGCTGTTAATTATTCCAAAAAATACTATTAATTCTGCAACAAAACCGCTCATGCCCGGCAATGCAAGGGAAGCCATCGATAAGATACTGAAAGTCGTGAATATTTTTGGAATTGGGATAGCCATTCCACCCATTTCGTCGAGATAAACAAGACGTATTCTATCATAACTTGTTCCCGACAAGAAAAAAAGCGCAGCGCCAATAAATCCATGAGAGATTATTTGTAAAATAGCTCCATTGAGTCCCATATCGCTTATAGATCCAATTCCTATAATTATGAAACCCATATGAGATACGGAGGAATAAGCTATTCTTTTTTTTAAATTGCGTTGACCGGGAGATGTTGAAGCTGCATAGATTATTTGAATTATGCCTACTATCATCAACCAGGGTGAAAAGATAGAATGGGCGTAGGGTAATAATTCCATATTGATCCGAACCAATCCATATGCTCCCATTTTTAATAAGATTCCGGCTAGAAGCATACAAGTACTGTAATGTGCCTCTCCGTGGGTGTCTGGTAACCATGTATGCAAGGGTATAATCGGTGATTTGACAGCAAAAGCAATAAGAAATCCGATATAGAATATTATTTCCAGTGCTACAGGATAGGATTGATTAGCTGATGTTTCAAAATTTAAAGTTGGTTCATTAGAACCGTATAAACCGATACCCATAACTCCCATTAACAAAAAAACGGAACTTCCTGCAGTGTACAAAATAAACTTTGTAGCTGAATACAAACGTTTCTTTCCTCCCCACATCGATAGAAGTAGATAAACGGGAATTAATTCTAACTCCCACATGATAAAAAATAGTAAGAGGTCTCGAGCAGAAAATGATCCTATTTGACCGCTATACATTGCTAACATTAGAAAATGGAATAATCGGGAATCTCGAGTAACTGGCCAAGCGGCTAAGGTAGCTAAAGTGGTGATAAATCCCGTCAATAAAATGGGTCCTACGGAAAGTCCATCTATTCCCAATCTCCAGTAAAAATCAAAAAAAGGGATCCATTTACAATCCTCCGTCATTTGGATTAATGGATCGTCTAATTCGAAATGATAACAAAATGCATAGGTTGTTAGAAGGAGTTCGAGTACACAGATACATATTGTATACCATCTAATTACTTTATTTCCCCTATGAGGGAGAAAGAAAAGTAAGAAACCCGCAAATATTGGCAAAACTACAACTATTGTTAACCAAGGAAAATAATTCGTAGTAAAAACAAAATACACTTGGACTAAAAAAACCCATGTTCGAAAATTAAATAAAAAATATAAATATATATTTTGAACACGAGTTTTTGTCGGTAAAAAAGAAATCAAATGTATTCAAGGGGTTTTTATGGAACGTATCAATAAGCCAGACCCATGCTTCGAGTTGTTTCATGCCATAAATAAACTCGAACACTCAAGAAATCCGTCGGACAGGCAGATTCACATCTCTTACAACCAACACAGTCTTCTGTTCTTGGAGCCGAAGCTATTTGCTTAACTTTACATCCGCCCCAAGGTATCATTTCTAATACATCTGTGGGGCAAGCTCGGACACATTGAGTACACCCTATACATGTATCATAAATCTTTACTGAATGTGACATTGTATCTACAATTTTTTTTTTTAACACTATAAATCTTCGATCGAGTAAATTTGTAAATGAATTATATATTTAGATACCAGATGAGTCAATAATTTATCAGAATTTTTATAATCAATCTACTTTCAGATTAACTCATGCGATAGGGCCAAGATACTTTGATTTTTTATGTTTTCGCAAACAAACATGATTGTAGATTACGTATTATACAGATAATTTGACTTGATTAATATCACAATTTATCTGATAAATACTACTTATTCAACAAATTCGATTGATTGATACGAGTTGATTTTCTGTTACGATAAATTGATGAAACTATAGCTGGGCCAATAGCTGCTTCAGCGGCTGCAATAGCTATAACAAAAATTGAGAAAATATTACCCTTTAATTGGCGACTATCAAAAAAATCAGAAAATGTTACAAAATTTATATTAACTGCATTCAGTATAAGCTCAAGACACATAAGAGCTCTAACCATATTTCGGCTCGTGATCAATCCATAGATACCGATAGAAAATAAATAGGCACTTATAACAAGTACATGTTCGATCATGATTGACCAACTCCCTATCAATTCCGATTCATTTCAATATGAACAAAAATTTAATAGATTCCATTCAATTGACAAAAAAAAAGTACAGAACAAGGGAATATATTAGTAATCGATCGAATAAAAGAATTTTTATTTTGGACAGAAACAATCTTCAAATAGAATTGAAGGGGAATGTGTGTGATAACATAGAACAAAGTTTAATTTATGCTATTTCTAAAGATTTATTACTTACTGGCGAGCCAGGGCAATTGTGCCGATCAAAGCAGCTAAAAGAATGATTGAAATGAGTTCAAATGGAAGAAAAAAATATGTTGATAAATGAATTCCAATTTGTTGACTATTACTTATCAAATCTTGCTCTAGAATCTGGTTTGATCTTGTAGTCCAAATAATCCCATACCATGACGTATCTAGAATAGTAGTCATTAGTGAAACAAAAATACTTGTACAAACCAGAAAGGTAAATCCACTCCCAACGGTCCAAAGATTAAAATCTTTGGAATATTCTGAACCCTTCATGAACATCACAGCAAATATGATTAAAACATTTATAGCTCCCACGTAAATAAGGAGTTGCGCTGCAGCTACAAAATGGGAGTTTGCTAGAATATAGAATAAGGATATAGAAACAAGAACCAGTCCCAACGAAAAAGCAGAGTAAATGGAGTTGGTAAGTAATAGTACTCCCATACTTCCTAATATAAGACCTGATCCCAACAAGACTACAAGAAAATCACGTATCGGTCCAGGCAAATCCATTATATGTAGTAAAACAAGAGATAAATAAATCGAAATCTTTTTCATGACCTTATTGATCTGACCAGGAAAAAAAATACATAATCAATTCCTAATTAAATCTTATCAATTCCTAATTAAATCTTAAGGGGTGTGAATTAATGCAGGTACAATTATTGGATTAATCTTATTCGTGATCTGAAAGAGTAGTTCGAAACTATATATATATTTCGAAATATATGGATTCAATCTAAATTAAGCTGCAACTCTCATGAATCAATAGTTTGGATTTGTGGGTAGTGACCAAACAAACAAAACGAAAGAAACCTCATTTCTTTAAATCAAAACGGAACCTTAGTAATTTCCAATTACTCTTTAATCAATTAATCTTTAATCAAGGGATTTCCTTATTTTAGACTTGAATTTTAGGCGAATTCAAAATTGTTCTAATTGTATAATCATCAACTACTGACATTGGTAAACGACCCAAAGAAATTTGATTATAATTCAATTCGTGACGATCATAAGTAGAAAGTTCGTATTCTTCAGTCATTGATAAACAATTTGTTGGACAATACTCAACGCAGTTACCACAAAATATACAGATCCCGAAATCAATACTGTAATTAAGCAATCGTTTCTTTCGAATATCCGTTTCCAATTTCCAATCAACAACGGGTAGATCTATAGGACATACACGAACACATACTTCACAAGCAATGCATTTATCAAATTCAAAATGGATTCGACCGCGGAAACGCTCCGATGTGATTAATTTTTCGTAAGGATATTGAATAGTTACAGGCAAACGATTTGCATGGGATAATGTAATCATGAAACTTTGACCAATGTACCTTGCAGCTCGTACTGTTTGTTGACTATAATTCACGAACCCAGTTACCATAGGGAACATATTGTAATATCTCTTAAAGAATTTTAAGTTTGTTTCTTTCTCTTGTTTGAGCAAGTTGTGAATATAGAATATGGTATTCCTTTACAGTGAAAAGAGTTGAAAAGAAGTTGTTAATAATAGATTACCGAGAGATATAGGTAAAAGAAATTTCCACCCAAGATTTAATAGTTGGTCTATTCTTAGTCGGGGTAAAGTCCATCTTGTTGTTATAGAAATGAACAAGAACAGATAAGTTTTAGCTAATGTAATAAAGATACTAATTATCATTCCAAAGACTTCATACGCTTTATTTTTTTCAAAAAACTCATAAACGAATATGTATTGAATCGAGATATCCCACCCACCCAAGTAAAGAACTGTTACAAATAATGAAGAAACTAATAGATTTAGATAGGAAGCAACGTAAAATAAACCAAATTTTATACCCGAATACTCGGTTTGATAACCCGCTACTAATTCTTCTTCCGCTTCTGGTAAATCAAAAGGTAATCTCTCGCATTCTGCTAAGGAAGAAATTAGAAAAATAACAAACCCTAGGGGTTGACGCCACAAATTCCACCCCCAAAAACCATATTTTGATTGAGCCTCAACTATATCAACTGTACTTGAACTGTTAGATAATCATAGTCGGCAAGAACATCACTGTTCTTATCGCTATTACAGAACCGTACATGAGATTTTCACCTCATACGGCTCCTCGAGGGCTTTAAATAAATCTAAGGAGCGTGTCGGTATTATTTATCTTATCTTGATATGTCTTTTTTGTAGTATAGTATAAAAATCTATCGTGTGTCCCCACCCCAAATTAACCCAATTGAATTCTGTCTGTTCTAATAATAAAGTAAAGAAATAATAAAGTAAAGAAAAGAAGGGGTACTTCTGAATTGATCTCATCCTTTAATAATTAAAATTTTTCTTTGTTAAGTAATAACTTAATTCTTCACTAAAATACTCTTTATTATAAATATCATATCAAAAACCCATCGTTTTCAATTACGAAAAAAAGCCTATTCCATTAGTTTATGAATTCGTGTACGAATTCTATCTCTATGACTAGGGATATTGGAAATAAAATGAATATAGGAATAGATGGAGAAAAGAAAGACTAAAAAAGATCTCTTTTTTTTGTTGTAATTGGATTCTTTCCATTTTTTTTGTTCCTATTCTTCTTTTTGAGAAAAGGTGGACTTACTAAATAAGGGATTATTTCGTTTCCGATAATCATTTATTTAATGGGTGGATAGGCGCATACTCTGGATCGGAATCGTGGGGAGTATTGCCTGATCATTTCTACAAACTTAAGGCCCCAATTCGTATTCTTTTTATATTATGTATTTTACAAAAATTTACTTTTCTTTTGGATAATTTTTTAAATCTTCTTTACTAATCCTTTGTATATCTTGGTGTTTCTAACCATCCACTCACTCATTTTTGTTCAACTGGCCGTGTTATGGTAATACATATATGGTAGTACATATAAATAATAGTGAAAACTCAATACGGTTGATCTTTTGAGTCCGCTTCAAGACAGGATGACTAGTGAACCAATCTTGGGATAACGGTTCTCTTGCACCTATGTTTATTTCTGCTTAACTATTATACATAGAAAATGAGACTCAATAAATAGTTGGACTGCTAATTTTTATTTATATAAGCTGTTTTCTTTCACTCATATAACTATCTGATTTAGTTCATTAATCCGAATAATGAATATAAAAATGAAGATATCTATTCAATCCACTTCACCCCTTTTCTCTAAAAAAAGTGGGAGAAGTTTATGTCTCAACGAATCACACGTAGAAATATTGATAATACACATAGAGTTAATGGTATTTCATAACTAATTGATTGAGCAGCAGCTCGTAGACCACCTAAAAAGGAATATTTATTATTTGATCCATATCCTGACATAAGAAGTCCGATGGGAGCAATACTTGAAATGGCAATCCATAAAAAAACACCGATATGGAGATCGGCTAAAACAAGGCGATAACCAAAAGGAATTACTGAATAGCTTAGTAAAATAGCTATGACTGCTATAGATGGTCCGATACTGAATAAACGAGTATCACCTCTAGATGGAAGAAGATTTTCTTTAAAAAGTAGTTTTGTACCATCTGCTAAAGCTTGAAGAACTCCCAAAGGACCGGCATATTCAGGTCCAATACGTTGTTGTATCCCTGCAGATATTTCTCTTTCTAACCATACAATTACTAGTACGCCTATTGTAATAGCCAATACTGTAGTCAAAATAGGGACAAGCACCCATAGAATTCCATAGACTTCTTGTAAGAATTGCAATCTAGAAAAAGAATTGATATCTTGTACTTCTGGTGTATCAATTATCATTTTAACGATCAACTTCTCCCATAATGATATCTATGCTACCTAGTATTGTCATAATATCGGCCAATTTCATTCTTTTAACTAACTGAGGAAGAATTTGCAAATTGATAAAACCCGGCGGTCGAATTTTCCATCTCCAAGGAAAACCACCCTGATCCCCTATCAGAAAAATGCCCAATTCCCCTTTTGGGGCTTCGACTCTCACATAAAGTTCTTGTTTCGCCAACTCAAAAGTTGGCGAAGGTTTTTTACTAATGAATCGATATTCAAAGTCATTCCATTCCGGATACCTTTCTCGATCAAAGCATCGTATTTCTAAATTCTCATAGGGCCCCCCTGGAATTCCTTCCAAAGCTTGTTGAATAATTTTTATGGATTCCGTCATCTCACCGAGTCTGACTAAATAACGAGCTAATGAATCTCCTTCTTTTTGCCACTGAACTTCCCAATCAAATTCGTCATAACACTCATAATGATCAACTTTACGAAGATCCCATGGTATTCCGGAAGCTCGCAGCATTGGTCCGGATAAACCCCAATTGATTACTTCTTCTCCACAAATAATGCCTACCCCCTCAACTCGTTCTAAAAAAATAGGATTTTGTGTAATAAGTTTTTGATATTCAGCAACCCCTGTCAAAAAATAATCGCATAAATCCAAACATTTATCTACCCAGCCATGAGGTAGATCAGCCGCGACCCCCCCGATACGAAAAAAATTATGCATCATTCTCATACCGGTGGCTGCTTCGAATAGATCATATACTAATTCTCTTTCTCTGAAAATATAGAAGAAGGGAGTCTGTGCGCCAATATCCGCCATAAAAGGGCCAAGCCATAACAGATGAGAAGCTACACGACTCAACTCCAACATAATTACTCTGATATAGCTGGCTCTTTTAGGTACTTGAATATTTCCCAACTGTTCTGGACCATTTACGGTTATTGCTTCTGTGAACATAGTAGCTAAGTAATCCCAACGTGTTACATAAGGTAGATATTGTATAATAGTTCGGTTTTCCGCAATTTTTTCCATCCCTCTGTGTAAATAACCCAATATCGGTTCACAGTCAATAACATCTTCACCATCCAAAGTAAGGATGAGTCGAAGAACACCGTGCATTGATGGGTGGTGAGGTCCCATATTGACTATCATGAGGTCTTTTCTTGTAGTTGGTCCATTCATAAGTTTTTCCTCGATTCATTTTTCCATGAATTGCTGAAAATAAAAATAAGTTCATAAAAATTTAAGATCTAAAAAATCAAATAATTTTAAATGACTTTAAAAATTAATGAGTTTTTGATTCCCGAATATCCAATTGATTAATTAATTCTTTATAACGCATTATATTTTTCTTTGTTAAATAAGAAAGTAATCGTTGGCGTTTTCCCAGAATTTTACGTAGACCTCTTTGAGATAAATAGTCTTTTTTGTGCAATTCAAAATGTGAAGTAAGTCTTCGTATCTTATTGGTGAAACTGAATACTTGAAATTCAACGGATCCTACGTTTTCTTTTTTTTCTTCTTGCGAAATAACCGAGATGAATGAATTTTTTACCATAAAATGAAATCCTCTTCCCCACCCTTTTCTTTTTTATAAATTTTTATTTATCAGTAATAAGAATGTCACTCATTTAAATTTGATATACACAATAATCTTAATTTCATTAAGAATTTCTATTCTTTTTTTTTTTTCAAATCAAATTTATTAATAAGCAATCCAATTTTAAAAATTGGATTAAGATAGGTATACAAAAGGATGGTATATTTCTGCACGCACAAAAAATATCTAGACTTAAAATCTAAATTTAAATAAGAATATTTTCTTGATTCATTTCTTAATCGAATAGATACGTCATTCAATTAAATGAATATAATCTATCGGAATGTAAGACAGTTCCATATGTGTATTTCTTTGTCTTCATATACCATAGTACGGGAAATATAGGGAAAATGTAGCATTAACAAATTTTTAATTGTGGATACATATGGATTCTTAGCATACTAAAACGACTGCTATTATTGGTATCAAACCAATAACGATTCATACAAGCTAAATCTTCTAATCGATAATTCGGCCAAAGAAAGAACTTTAATTTATTTAGTTTATTTTTATATCTATCAAGATGTTTGCTTTTATCTAAAACTGGATCACAATTTATCACCTTATTTGCATTGTAAAATGCCGTATTTCTATGGATATCATTTCTATTCCGAGAATTGAAACAAATTTGAATTCTGAACTCTCTACGACCTCTAGGGGATAAAATATTTTCAGGAACAAGCAAATCATAATGATTGCCCACTCTTTTTTCATTCGTTTTTTGATGTATTGCAGTGGATTCATCAAAACTCTTCTTATCATCATAGCCTTTTTCTTGGTATCTTTGATTAATTTGGTACTTATTCTTATGAACTAATGAAATACCTATGGTTTGAGACATAATAAATTGTCCATCATTTTTTACAGACAGACGAACCGGTTCGATAATCAATATTCCCCTTTTCATTAATTCTGTAAGAGTTAAACCCTTCTGAACTATCAGAATATCCAGACTCATTTCTCTCCTTTGAATAGAGGATATAGCAATTTCTCTGGGATTTATCAGTCTAAGCAGGAGACAATATACTTTGATGTTATTGATCATTATTTGATTTAAGGAATCATCCCATCTCAATTGAAAACGAAAATATCTTTTTAGTAAAAAATCAAGCTCTGCTTCCGTATTTTTCTTGTATTGCTTTTTATTTATACGTTTTTTCACATCTGTTCCCGCGGAATCTTCTTGAACATACTTTTTGTGGTTTGAGAGAGCTGATTCAAGATCCTCTTCGGCCACGGATTCCTTTTCTCCTTTATTTCGATTTTCTAATTCAAGAGTTTTTTCTATAAAAAGAGCTCTTTTTTTCTTTCTAATTAGTTTTTTATTTTTACTAACAATTTCATTTACATTCAAATTTAAAAGAAGTAATTTGATTGGTATGATCCATGGGTTAATCTTATATGCATTATAAAGTATCAAAAATTCTGGAAAGAACCAAAGTTCCAGATTGGATATTGAACGACTTAGTATTTCTTCATTGATTCTCATCCAATCAAAAAATATTTTTTTTTGTTTGTTGGATGGGTTGATTTCTTGATCTTGATTAATTGTGAGATAAAAAAAACTTTTCTTATCGATTTTTTCAATTATTTTAAAAAAATTAACCCCAGTTTTAGTATTTTTATTACTGTTCGTGTCAGCCTCAATATTGATCCAGGCTCCAATATCGGCCTTCTTTTTAAGACAAAAATGGAGCATTCTCCAATCTAAATATTTTATATCCGGATTTTTTTCCAGATCTAAAATATCCTCTTCTACTAGATAATTATTCATAGAGATACATGTCAGTATATCAAAAAACTTCCATTTATCTGTGTTGTACTTATAAGAAATTTCTTGATTAGTTTTTACTTGTACTGGTAATTCATAAATATATGAATCCTTATTATCTTCATAAATAAGAGATTTAGATGATAAAAGATCATATATATATATTTTTTTTTTATTCTCTTTTTTATTCGGTAATGAGCAGTATGTTTCAAAATCACTTTGTTTTTTGTAATCAATTAATCGGTTTTTTTCATATGAATAACATTGGTTAAAATCTTTATTTTTAGGACCTTGATTGACTCTATTTCGCCATTTGTGTGGTAATAATTTGAACCATCTAATCGGATATAAATCGTATTGATAATGACCCCTTAACCAATTTTTCCATTGATTCATTCCCGAATTTTGACGATTCTTTTGTTTTAAGTCGGAATGGAATATTTCTTGTGCTCCCACAACTTTAACAAAATAATCCTGTATTTCATTCTTAAGAAAAAGAGATGTTCCGTGATTTTGAAAGATAGGTCTTACCTTAGATAAGTTAATAATTTGTGTTTGTGATAATTTGTAAAATAAATATGCTTGGGACAAGTACGACGAGTCCCAAAAGATCTTTCCATTCTTATTACTAATATTATAAAGTGACTTTTTTATAGTTGAAATAAAGTGAATTATACTTTGATTTGTTTTATCAATTCTTTCTTGATTTGCTTCATTATTGTAAATGTATTTATTAATAATTTTTTTTATTGAATCCAAAAAAAGTTGCGCATTAATCCTCGGGATATTAATCATACGTTGAAAGATATCTATGTATATCTTTTCAACGAAAAATTTTAGAAAATGATGCGATTTACGAATTAATCGTACATTTTTTTTTTTTAATATCTTAAAAATCCTTTTGTGATATTCTAATATTTTATCATCATAACTTATTTTGTTAGGGCTAATTTTTATTTCGGGATTTATAAACTCTTTTTTCGTATCTTTTCTAATTTTTTCAATTTTATTTAGTATTGTTTTTGTTCTATCAGTCAGATCTTTCATTTTTTTTTCTCTCAATGAAAAATTTGTCCAATCCATAGATCGAATTACAATGGACGAGCCGTGGATCATTCGATTACTTATTATCGAATTTTTTTCTTTTTTAGCTTTATTCAACTCGTATATTTCTTTCAATTCTAAAAATCGAATTGGGTTTCTTTGTGAAAGTTCTTTTATTATTTCTTTTATAAATAGAATGTTTTTTATGACCCATTTTTTTGTTTCTTTTGAGATATTTAGAAACAAGTTTGTTCTTTCTTTTAAAACTCTTAGAATTTGAAAACGCTTCTTTTTCCATTTTTTCATTTTTTTTTCGAGTTCTTTTATTAAAATGGGTTCAAAAAAAGAAAGTTGTTTTCGGGGAGAACCAAAAGGCAGTTCAG